AGAAGTTCCCAGGGAATTCATTAGAGGAATGTTTCCAATAAAAATAGTTTGTTCTTGGATATCCCTACGGGTTTTCCAAATTAATCCCGCGGATACATATAATTCAGAGGAATATGTGAGTGATTCATATACAGCATCTTTTTCTTTTATCAAGGGTTCTACCAATTGATATGTTTCCACAAATAATTGAAATTCAATTTCTTGATCTGTATCTTCAATTTTTGGAAACTTATAAAGTTCTTCTGTTAAGCCCCGATCAATGAACCTACAAAACCCTTCAAATTGTATCTGATTCAACCCGGGTATTGTAGACATTCCCTCATTTCCACCTCCAAGCATTTTTTATTTCCCCTTTGAATTTCCCCAATTATAGAAAATCTCCCACTATTTGCTCTCATTCTTTATCGAATCATATAAATCGATTTAGCAATAATGGAATTTCGATTCTTTTTACTGAATCACATGAAATTTGACCTAACTTCGGATATGAAATGTATGAAACATCTATGAACAGAGGAATAAATAGAATTTTATACTCAAATTGGAATTTGCAACAAAGAATAAAAATTCTAAAAGGAAAGGAATTGAAAAATTCCACTTAAACTTATGGAGTTTTTTATAGAATATAAAAAAATGGATGAGATTTCTATCATTATTATGATATTACATATTCCAATTCGATTGGATACTAGAAGAATAAATGAATTCGAGATTTGATCTGTTCGATGAGATAAAGACCTAACCTAATAGTCAGAAACAATATAGAATTGATTTTTTTAGCATTTAACCTTTTCACGGATTCAATTGTTCAAAAAGGAATTAGAATTCACATACAAGATAAATGTTTTTACCTATTAAATTAGTCTAATTTGTAGAATACGATTGAAGTGCGTAACATAATAAGGCTTGTATTTATTAAACATGTGCCGATATAACTCTAGCTATAGCTAGAGTTATCTACGTCTCTTCCTTTATTACAGCCCTATTCGTTGGGGACAAGCACATGTCGTATTCAATTTGGATTTTCTATTCAATCGAAAAATTGTCAAAACAAAATTGAAGTATGATAATTTCCTGAAAATTCTCTTTCTCTATAGGCATTATATACAGATAAGATACCTGATTAGATAATATCTGTGTAACAATTTATGTTCTAGGGTTTACATATACTGATAATTGCTGGTATAATTGAAATGGAGAAGGATTTTTTTTTTCAAAAAAAAAATCAATACTTATTAGTTATGTATCAACTTGGATTTTCTTATTCTTATCTCATTAGGAAAAAACCATTTTAGATTCAAATTAAAGAATTGTTCATGAATTAATAGTTACTAGTTAACGGTTCCGATTTGTCGTGAATTTTGGCTTTTGTGACTGAAAGTGCACGTTTGTTTTTTTCAATAGAAAAAAGGGGCCTTTTAAGAATGGGATTAAGTAAAACCGAATTTAAGATAAAAAAAGTAGTTTAGAAACCTCCCCCCCTTTTCTTTTTTTGGGGGGTATTCTCATATATTTTTTTTGTATCGTTTTGGCGGCATGGCCGAGCGGTAAGGCGGGGGACTGCAAATCCTTTTTCCCCAGTTCAAATCCGGGTGTCGCCTGATCGAGATCGACACGAAATAGCTTATTCCGTTTTGCTGATAAAAAACTTGAAATTTTTTTTTCCAGCGGGGGAAAAGGACTCTTGAGACTTCCTTGATGCTAAATTCTAAGCATCTGGAGGTTTTGTTCTCTAAAATGCTGTAAATCCTTGCGCCTGGGATTCAAGGAAAGATTCTAGCAGTGAAAAGGAATCGGTAAATCTTGATATGATAGTCTTTCCACTCCACTACTAATGTAGTGTCTGTCTCATTTTTGAATTTTTTTATATAAAAAAATTCAAATTCTATAAAAATTATGTAATATAAAATAGAAATTATATAACAAATTATAGAATATAAAATTCTATAATATAAAAGATGAATATTGAATATTAATATATAAAAAATGAATATAAGAATATAAAAGAGATTCTTTATTTTTGGTAACCCATAGTAAAAGAATTTAATAGGCTGTTTTCCGATTGTTTTACAGAGACAATTGGGGAGGCGGTAAGGATTAGATCAAATGGAAATAAGAGTATGCGAAGTGATCTATATATTTTTTTTGCTTTTTACTTAATGAGATGTAAGGCAACAAAATAAAGCATAGGTCTTATTATTCCTACCTGTTAGTAACATTCATGCCTTTAATACTTCCAAGGATGTCTTATGTTTTAAGTGGATTTATTGAATTCTTCCGTCAATGGTCTTAGGCCAGAATCCCTTTTTGACTCTGTGCCAGTGATTCCACTATTATTAGTGAACAATAATGAAAAAAATTCCTTCATATTGATAGAGATAGGAGACAAAATTTACATGGATATAGTAAGTCTCGCTTGGGCTGCTTTAATGGTAGTCTTTACATTTTCCCTTTCACTCGTAGTATGGGGAAGAAGTGGACTCTAAAGATACTACTAATTGAATTGAGGGATCAAACTCAAACTGTATCAATTGTTTTATAGATGGGTTCTCAAATTTTTTTGATTTCACTATTTAATTCATTAATTCATAATTCATTAATTTAATTCATAATTCATTAATTCAATTTCTAAATTTTAGAAATTGAATTCAAAAATATCTGCATTTCGGAATTATATTGAAGTCTAGTGGAGTAATGTATTCTATGGATAATATAGAAATAGAAAATACTCTTTCAATCAAACAAATATTTCAATTATTCCCATGTTTGTATTTTGAAAGTCAAGGGAATACAAATAATAGGAAAAAAAATAGGAAATTTTTTCCAACCGAATTCTTCCTAAAATTGATAACTGGCTCTTACGAAAATTATATATGGACAATGAGGAACCGTGGAACTCCTTTTTTTTCTCTCCTTTCAACCAACTTTTGTCATTTCAAAGAGAAAAGAAAAAAGTTCTGTTATTAGTTATTAAGCGAATACACACTTTCTATAGGAAACAAGATAGACATAGTGGTTGTCTAAGGCTAACGAGATACTACACATAATAAGATATTGACGTTGCCTTGGGCGAGTCACATATTACGTGCTTACCGCTTGTTTTATTATTTGTTTTATTATTATTTGTGGTTTATTATTTGAGTTTCGAAATTGGATTTATGCTTTATTGAACTCATTTCATATCATGGTTCAACTGTTTAAAATCGGTTGGGTTTTACTAATCTTTTGGCGAAATAGGAAAAAGTTTCCCATAGAACTTCGGGATCATCTGTCAACTATTTAATCAATTTCGAAATGCTAAAAAGATTACTTGATTTTTTTTTAATATGATACCGGGATTGGTCTTGAAAATAATTAGAAATCTATAAATTCGAATTGGAAGAATAAAATAAGAGTTGCCTTTTGATTATTTCAGATTGATTGGAACCAATACAAATCAAATAGATGATTGAAAAAAAATTGGGATGCTGTGTACATTACATATATGTGATTGCTAGTCTATATATATGAATAGGAATATACATATTTTAGATTGATCCATATTAAACCTCTATCCTTATAGAATAGAGTAACACTTTCTACACTAAAATAATCGAAAGTATGGTAGAAAGAAATAAAATTTCTTTCTACCATACTATCAGATTTCATAGAATACTGATGATTCTAGTACGATCATTTCATTTAAGACTAAGACCCGAAATTGAAATCCTTTTTTCATTTTTTTTCTTCAATCATTGCATTGATGCATTGATAAGAACTAAGAAGTCAAGTTTAAGTCAAATTAATCACTTTGACTTACTGTTTTTACGTATATTATAAGTAAAAAGGCAGTAGGAACTAGAATGAACAGTGCAGTAGCAATAAATGCAAGAATATTTACTTCCATAATCTCATCGTTTCATTTCTCTTTAATTCGCAATAACTGGGGATTTAATCCCATAGAGATGATAAATCTTTCGTCATTAATTTCAATGGTATAAATTACATCTCGATGATATCGAATCGGATCAATATCATGAATAACAATATCTGAGCTATCAAATCGATTCATCGTCGAGAATTGAATAGTATAACATAGGAAGATCTTTTATCCATACCATACCAAATTCAAAAATTTGATTTCTGATCCAATCAATAATTTCTTTCCTTTACTTTTTTTTAAGAGTTTGGTCTTTCTTCGGCGGAACCCTTATCTTAAATTCTTTAATTAAACTAAAAAAAAGAAAAAAAAAGAGGGATCCTTGTTAGGAATGAAATTCTGTTTGTTATTTTGACTCTCTTTCACAGAAAATAGAGAAATGAATTGATGTATTTTTTTATTGGATTTGTATCCATCGGGACTGACGGGGCTCGAACCCGAAGCTTCCGCCTTGACAGGGCGGTGCTCTGACCAATTGAACTACAATCCCTGGGAGAAAAAAGCGTACATCATACAGATTCTTACGATTTCATTCAAACCCTTTTTTCTATTTCGATTTTAGATTAGAATCGTCGTCTTGTAACTGACAGAGGCAGGACCGATATATGGATATCTATATGGATATACACTTTAGCGAGATCGACACGGATTACTAGTAATCTTTTCGTTATTGCCAAATCGATTGAAAATAAATCTTTCAAGGAATCAATGAAAACAAAAACGAGTCATTTTTTTTTATTGACTTTACTCCCTTCCTTAGACTTTATACTTCCAGATCCTGATATGAATCTAGATCATTAGCAAGATCTGAATTTGTGGAAAAAAATACGTAATAAAATCAACTAAATAGCGGTAGGGATGTATCCGATTTTTCTTCTTCCATATCAGATCGCATCGGACATTTACGGAGAACAACAAATGGTTATATCATTTCATGGCGGATCGGCGAATTATTGGGCCGAGCTGGATTTGAACCAGCGTAGACATATTGCCAACGAATTTACAGTCCGTCCCCATTAACCGCTCGGGCATCGACCCAGGAAGAAGCAATTTCAGTCTTTATTGTATTGATAATCCATGATCAACTTCCTTTCGAAGTACCCTACCCCCAGGGGAAGTCGAATCCCCGCTGCCTCCTTGAAAGAGAGATGTCCTGAACCACTAGACGATGGGGGCATACTTGCCCAACCGCCATTATACTATGTTCATAGTATGAACAGTTTTTTGAAATTGTCAATATAATGTAATGATATGACTCGATCAGAAGGATCTTTCCATCTTTCATAATTCCATAGAATTTTTTGATTCATCATTTCGATTTATATATATTTATTTATATCCATTTTAAAATTCTTCATTCCAATTGCCTAAAAAAAAAAATAGAAAAAAAAAATAAGTAATACAAAACCTTTCGGGAAATGATTGTTTTGCTGGAAAAGTCGAGGGGGTTAAACTTCATTTCTTTCACTTTGATTCATTCATTGTTAAGATTCGGTGGGCCTCTTTATATCTCACACTAAGCCGGGAAATGAAAAGGAAATTAAAAAACGAGAATCAATCTGGAAATCTGAGAAGTGGAAATCTTGGAAGAGAGATAGGGATCAACAAGTTATTGAAAATTGTTTTTCAATAAGAATTTGGTTGAGGGACAAATTGAATCCATTTATCAACGATTCAATGAAATATCTTGGATCTATGTTGAATTGGTGGGTACATGTATCAATCAAATGAATTTCGTTATGATGACGATCAATTCAATTAGAATCGGTTTTGAAATAATCCATTCCATTGATTTTTATCAAATCCAATATCAATAAACCATTTTACCTGTACTATACTCAATAGGTAAATAAAATTGATTCTTCCTAAATGAGCCGCTATGCGGATAAAATATATCTATGTACATATATTCTAATCTCGTATAATATAATAAGTATATGCAGTAATAAATATATGCACTAGACTCATAGTGGCTAGTTCTTTATTCAGGAATTGAGTCAAACAGAGCCCTTTTAACTCAGTGGTAGAGTAACGCCATGGTAAGGCGTAAGTCATCGGTTCAAATCCGATAAGGGGCTTTTTACTTTTTTCATAAAACTCCAGTAGCAGTAGTAGTATTCATATTTGATTTGAAGGGAAAAGAGAGATATTGTTGATATTCTATTTGTAATAAAAAAAAATAAGGAATCATAGAATTTCATTAGAAAATGGAATTTTGAATTCTAATAAGTTCTCATTCTAATCAATTTGAATATAGTAATTATAAAGTGGAAATTTTTTTTTTTTTATTTTTTTCTTTTTTATTATAATGAATAATGATAAGTCATTCCCTTTAATTGCCAGATATTCCTACTTAAAGATTAAAAATAAACCAAATAAAAAGTAAGTGGACCTAACCCATTGAATCATAACTATATCTACTATTCTGATATTTAAAGTGGATCTTTTTTTATTTCATTTTTCATATTTCTTTGGTTTGGACTCCGCACAAGAATCTGTCGATATTTCCGATTCAATCTTCTTGTTCCTAGAGGTTCTATAGGAAGAAATTGCTATTCCCTTCCTACACGGAGAAAGGTTTATTCCAAGTCCTAACAAGTCAATTTCATTTTCAATATCTTTCTTTGATTTCAATTTTAGAACACAAGAAAATAAAAGATCAATTTACATTTATATTACTTATATAAATCTATCTAAGACTAAAACGAAAATAACAAATCATGACTTCACGTCTCAAATATTTTTATATCGATGCATACGATATTTTTTCCGGTAATTGATGGATGCGAGAAAGAGACTTTCACTTATAGTCTCTTATTAGTAAATTCAATCCAATATTCAATATTAAATAATAGGAAATTCAAAGTAAATAGAAAAAATATTTGAAGTGTATCTCTTTCCTAGATCTGGAAAAAGATATACTTTGGAGTTTTTTTTCTCTTAATCTGATAAAATAGAACAAAGAAAAAGAAGACAATAAAAGAAAAATATATATATAGAATCTATATAGAATATAGAAAAGAAAGTAATATGATACTGTAGTAGTTTAGTACACATAAAAATTAGAAAGAATATAAAAAACTATTTATTTGATTTTTTCAATTTTACGAAAAGGATTCAAGAATAAGATTTTTTGATGAAACAAGAGGAGTATGTCTGGGGATCAACTGGTAGCGAGAAAAGGGATCATTTGTTTTTTGAACAGTTCTTTCAAAAAACTTATCTATCTGATGTATGAGTCATAAGACAATTCATGACTTACGGGTTTTTTAAGAATAGAAAGGAATAACTGAATGGAGTTCATGGATTTTACCTAGGTCAATAGACCAATCAATAAATGATTTTTATATTCGAAACCCATTAGATAGAAAAGAAGAGACGGTCTACGAGAAATCAAATCATACATAAATGATAAAAGCTTCGAAGGCCCTGAAAATGCTATGAGGTGTTCGGAAATGGTTGAAGTAGTGGAATAGGAGGATCACTATGACTATAGCTCTTGGTAAATTTACCAAAGATGAAAATGATTTATTTGATATTATGGATGACTGGTTACGGAGGGACCGTTTCGTTTTTGTAGG